GGGTATTCACTTAATCTTGTTAGGTCTAGGTGCCTTTCTGTTAGTATTTAAAGCTCTTTATTTTGGGGGCGTATATGATACCTGGGCTCCGGGGGGGGGAGATGTAAGAAAAATTACCAACTTGACTCTTAGTCCAAGTGTTATATTTGGGTATTTACTAAAATCCCCCTTTGGAGGAGAAGGATGGATTGTTAGTGTGGACGATTTCGAAGATATAATTGGAGGACATGTATGGATAGGTTCCATTTGTATACTTGGTGGAATCTGGCATATCTTAACCAAACCTTTTGCATGGGCTCGCCGTGCGCTTGTATGGTCTGGAGAGGCTTACTTGTCTTATAGTTTAGCTGCTTTATCTGTTTTTGGTTTCATTGCTTGTTGCTTTGTCTGGTTCAATAATACCGCTTATCCTAGTGAGTTTTACGGGCCTACCGGCCCAGAAGCTTCTCAAGCCCAAGCATTTACTTTTCTAGTTAGAGACCAACGTCTTGGGGCTAACGTGGGATCTGCTCAAGGACCTACTGGTTTAGGTAAATATCTAATGCGTTCCCCGACCGGAGAAGTTATTTTTGGAGGTGAAACTATGCGTTTTTGGGATTTGCGTGCTCCCTGGTTAGAACCTCTAAGGGGTCCCAATGGTTTGGACTTGAGTAGGCTGAAAAAAGACATACAACCCTGGCAAGAACGACGTTCCGCGGAATATATGACCCATGCCCCGTTGGGCTCTTTAAATTCTGTGGGTGGCGTAGCTACCGAGATCAATGCGGTCAATTATGTTTCTCCTAGAAGTTGGTTAGCTACCTCTCATTTTGTTCTAGGATTCTTCCTTTTCGTAGGTCATTTATGGCACGCGGGAAGGGCTCGAGCGGCTGCTGCGGGATTTGAAAAAGGAATTGATCGCGATTTTGAGCCTGTTCTTTCCATGACTCCTCTTAACTGAGGCAAGAGATCCACTACTTGAAGTAGTATTTAATTTACTTCCACCATGGCTAATACATATTTGATCTAGTTGGGTAGATTGGGTCATACTTAAAAAAAAAAAAAAAGCATTCCTTTTTCCTTTCTTTTGAACCCATTTCAGTTATATCTAACCTCTTTTTTTGGCTCGGCTAGGTAGCATAGCCGAGCCATTCACCTTTATGCTACTGAACCAGGCAAAACCAATAAAAAAAAGATATATATTCGCCAAGCAAAAGGAGAGAGAGGGATTCGAACCCTCGATAGTTCTTTGTTCTGAACTATACCGGTTTTCAAGACCAGAGCTATCAACCACTCGGCCATCTCTCCAAAAGAGAATTAATTTATAAATTCTTTTAAAAATTTAAAAATTTTTAAAATTGAGTCTACCGAATAGAACATGACCAGAGCATAGGAACAGATACCATGACTATCTATAGAAAAAGAAAAAGATCTGGAGTAAATTGAAAAGACTATCTATTTAGAGATGCATCATCTAGCACGACCATTTGTGAAGTAAAAAAAAAAAAAGAAACTACTCCTGACCCCATGCCCGAATAAAGTGTTAACGGGGTGTTAATAAGTCATATAGAATTAATGGATTCATGGTAAAATGGAAAATCCCTCTATGATACATTTTCTTACAATTAGATTTGTTTTTTGAATAAGAGAGGGATCAAATGGTATAGTTCTTTTGTTGGTAATTTGGAGGATTAGAAAGATGACTATTGCTTTCCAATTGGCTGTTTTTGCATTAATTGCTACGTCATTAATCTTACTGATTAGTGTACCCGTTGTATTTGCTTCTCCTGAGGGTTGGTCGAGTAACAAAAATGTTGTATTTTCGGGGACATCTTTATGGATTGGATTAGTCTTTCTGGTAGGTATCCTTAATTCTCTCATCTCTTGACCCTATTCATTCCAGATAACCCCCCCCTCCGGATTCTTTCGGTTGTGCGAGACACATTAAAATGCGATATAATTCTTCAAAATGCATAACTCTTGAAATGCAAGCAAATAAAAAATGAAGAAAAAAATTAGGGGGAGGGGTCAAAAAACCTTCTTATCAAATTGTACCGGAAAACAGGATAAACATAGAAAACTCTAATTCTATATATTTTTAGAATTCTATATATATTATTATATATAATATATATAATATTAATAATCCTTTTTTTTATTTTTTTATATTCATTTTAATCATTTTAATCAAAAGAATATTAATAATATTCTTTTGATTTTTGGTTTTAGAATCAAATATTTGATATTCTTTGATATTCTAATCAATATCAATATCATTTTCTAATATAATAAATCATTTTCTAATATAATAAATAGAATTTCTTAAAATTCTATTTATTATATTTATATTATATTTATAAAGAATTATAAAAAAGAATTATAAAGAATAATATTAATATAAAGAATTATAAAGAATAATATTAATATAAAGAATTATAAAGAATAAGAAAATTTAAAAATTTAAATAAGAATAATAAAGAATAAAGAAATTCTATCTAATTATATATTAGATATATATTAT